AGATTAAGAGAAGTATATAAATTAAGCGAAATTAAAGAAGAAAAAGATTCCATGATAAGCAATCAGATAATTCACGAATCATTTAATCAAATTGCATCTCCGAGTTCATCAAATTATTCATTGACGGAAAAAAAAACGAAGGATCTCGCTGATAGAACAAGTAAAATTCGAAATCAAATAAAAAGAATCTCAAAAGAGAAAAAAAAAGTAACTCCAAGAATAAATAATCTTAGTCCTAACAAAACAAATTCTAATGCTAAAAGATTCGAAAAATGGCAAATATTAAAAAGAAGAAATGCTCGATTAATCTATAAATTCCCCCCTTTTTTTAAAATTTTCATTGAAAAAATCTACACAGATCTATTTTTATCTATCATTAATATTCCCAGAATAAATACAAAACTTTTTCTTAAAGTAACAAAAAAAATTATTGATAAATCGATTTACAATAATGAAAGAAAACAAGAAAGAATTAATAAAAAAAAGAAAACTCCAATTACATTTATTTCGACTATAAAAAAGCCATTTGATAATATTAGTAATATTAAAGAAAATTCACGTATTTTTTATGACTTATCCTACGTGTCACAAGCATATGTATTTTACAAATTATCACAAATTCAAATTAGGAACTCGGTAAGATCTGTTGTTCAATATCAAAGAATCCCCCCTTTTCTTAAGTCTAAAATAAAGGATTCTTTTGAAAGACAAGGAATGATTCATTCGAAATTAGCAAATAAAAAACTTCCAAGCTATGAAACGAATCAATGGAAAAACTGGTTAAAAGGACATTATCAATACCATTTATCTCAGATCGGATGGTCTAGATTAATACCAGAAAAATGGCGAAATAGAGTTCGCCAGCGTTGTATAGTTAAAAAGGAAAATTTAAGCAAACGGCATTCATATGAAAAAGACCAATTGGTTGGTTCCAAAAAAAAATCGGAAGTATATTTATTATCCAATGAAAAAAGTAATTTTCGAAAATATTATAGATATAATCTTTTATCATATAAATTTATTAATTATGATAATAAAACGGAATGTTTTTTTTATAGATTTCCCTTTCAAGAAAATAAGAACCAAGAAATTTATTATACTTATAACAGGCCTAAAAAGGCCTTTTTTGATATATTGAGGAACATCCCTATTCAAAATGATCTAGGACAGGTTGATATTCCATATATGGAAAAATCGGCCGATAGAAAAAACTTTGATTGGAAATTTTTCAATTTTTATCTTAGCCAAAAAGCCGATATTGAGACCTGGATCATTATTGATACCAATAGGAATCAAAATACTCAAATTCCTACTAACAATTCTCAAATAATTTCTAAAAAAAATATTTTTTATCTTATGATTCCAGAAACCAATTCACCAAACCCCCACAAAGGATTTTTTGATTGGATGGGAATGAATGAAAAAATACTAAAGCGCCCCATATCGAATCTGGAATTTTGGCTCTTCCCAGAATTTGTGTTACTTTATAAGGCATATAAAACAAAACCTTGGTTTATACCAAGCAAATTACTTCTTTTAAATTTAAATAGTAGTGAAAATAAAAAGATTAATGAAAAGAAAAAGATTAATTTGTTGATAGCCTCGAATAAAAAGCATCGAAATCAAGAAGAAAAAGAACCCATAAGTCAAGGAGATCGTGGATCCGTTCTCTCACAACAAAAAGATATTGAAGATAATTATGCAAGCTTGGACATAAAAAAGGGGAAAAAGAGAAAACAATACAAAAGCAATACAGAAGCAGAACTAGATTTATTCCTGAAACGTTATTTGGTTTTTCAATTGAAATGGTGCACAACTTTAAATCAAAGAATGATCAATAATATCAAGGCATATTGTCTTCTGCTTAGACTGATAGATCTAAAAAAAATGACTATAACCTCCATTCAAAAGAGAGAAATAAATTTGGATAGAATGCCGATTCAAAGTAATTTAACTCTTTCAGAATTAATGAAGAGGGGGGTATTGATTGTAGAACCACTTCGTTTGTCTGGAAAAAAAGATGGACAATTTATTATGTACCAAACCGTAGGTATTTCGTTGCTTCATAAGAGTAAGCATCAAATTAATCAAAAATATCAAGAGCAAAGATATGTTTCTAGGACAAATTTGGATGAAACAATTTCACCACATCAAAGAATAAATGAAAATAGAGACAAAAATCATTTTGATTTACTTGTTCCAGAAAATATTTTCTCGTTTAAACGTCGTAGAAAAGCGAGAATTCTAATTTGTTTCAATTCAAAGAATGAAAATTATACATATAGAAATCCAGTATTTTGGAATAGAAAGAACATAAAAAACAGCAGCCGAGTTTCACATGACAATAATTATCTTGATAGAGAGAAAAATCAATTAATGAAATTAAAGTTCTTTCTTTGGCCTAATTATCGATTAGAAGATTTAGCTTGTATGAATCGTTATTGGTTTGATACCAATAATGGCAGTCGTTTCAGTATGTTAAGAATACATCTGTATCCGCGATTGAAATTCTGTGAATAATACAATTTTTCTATATATACCCTAAACCCTATTTCTATATACCCTATATATAATCTATATTAATCTATATATAATATAGGGTATATGAAAGTAAACAAATATACAGATCACGTACTTTTCTTGTCTCACATCTCATTCTAGTATTCAATATGAAATGAATTATGAATAATATCTCAATTAGTTTTCCAAATGAATCAATAGAAACTTCTTAATTTTAGGTCTAAATTCTTCGATGCAAAAATGTACCAATCTTTTTCTATTCCTATCTAAATCCAATTTCCAATTCGATTGATTGGTTTGAATTCAGAAAGGAGTTATTTGGATTAAATTATTGTATATACCACATCAAAATTAATGGCATTATTATTACTTATACTTATTACTGATCGGTAAAATCCATATCTGTACAAGGGGAAAGGAGAGTTTTTTATGGTAAAAAATTCAGTAATTTCTATTATTTCTCAAAAAGAAAATAAAGAAAATAGAGGGTCTGTTGAATTTCAAGTATTCAGTTTCACCACTAAGATAAGGAGACTTACTTCACATTTGGAATTGCACAAAAAAGACTTTTCATCTCAGAAAGGTTTGCGAAAAATTTTGGGAAAACGTCAACGACTACTAGCCTATTTGTCAAAAAGAAATAGAGGACGCTATAAAGAATTAATTGATGAGTTGGATATTCGAGAAATAAAAACTCGTTAATTTGAAGCATGATATCATTTGACGAGCTTAGTCTTGATGAGCTTAGTCGTTTAAATTTTGATGAATTTCTTTTTACTTTCAGCAATGCATGGAAGACTGACTCGGGAAAAACTTATGATTACACCAACTACAAGAAACGACCTCATGATAGTCAATATGGGCCCTCACCACCCATCAATGCACGGTGTTCTTCGACTAATCGTTACTCTCGACGGTGAAGATGTTATTGACTGTGAACCTATATTGGGTTATTTACATAGAGGAATGGAAAAAATTGCGGAAAATCGAACAATTATACAATATTTGCCTTATGTAACACGTTGGGATTATTTAGCTACTATGTTTACAGAAGCAATAACCGTAAACGGACCTGAACAGCTAGGCAATATTCAAGTACCTAAAAGGGCTAGCTATATTAGAGCTATTATGCTGGAGTTAAGTCGTATCGCTTCCCATTTGTTATGGCTTGGCCCTTTTATGGCAGATATTGGGGCACAGACCCCCTTTTTCTATATTTTGCGAGAACGAGAATTGATATATGACTTATTCGAAGCTGCTACCGGTATGCGCATGATGCATAATTATTTTCGTATCGGAGGAGTCACTGCTGATCTACCTCATGGCTGGATAGATAAATGTTTAGATTTTTGCGATTATTTTTTAACTGGGGTTGCTGAATATCAAAAGCTTATTACACGAAATCCTATTTTTTTAGAACGAGTTGAAGGCGTAGGTATTATTGGCGGAGAAGAAGCATTAAATTGGGGTTTATCGGGGCCAATGCTACGAGCTTCCGGAATACAATGGGATCTTCGTAAAGTTGATCGTTATGAGTGTTATGACGAATTTAATTGGGAGATTCAATGGCAAAAAGAAGGAGATTCATTAGCTCGTTATTTAGTACGAATCGGCGAAATGACAGAATCCATAAAAATTATCCAACAGGCCCTGGAAGGAATTCCAGGGGGGCCCTATGAGAATTTAGAAAGCCGGCGCTTTGATAGAATAAAAGACCCTGAATGGAATGATTTTGAATATCGATTTATTAGTAAAAAACCTTCTCCAACTTTTGAATTATCCAAGCAAGAACTTTATGTAAGAGTCGAAGCACCAAAAGGAGAATTGGGAATTTTTCTGATCGGAGATCAGAGTGTTTTTCCTTGGAGATGGAAAATCCGACCGCCGGGGTTTATCAACTTGCAAATTCTTCCGCAGTTAGTTAAAAGAATGAAATTGGCTGATATTATGACGATACTAGGTAGTATAGATATCATTATGGGAGAAGTTGATCGTTGAAATGATAATTGATATAACAGAAATAGAAGCTATTCATTCTTTTTTCAGATTGGAATCCTTAAAAGAAGTTTATGGGCTCGTATGGATGCTTGTCCCTATTTTCATTCTTGTATTAGGAATCACACTGGGTGTACTAGTAATTGTTTGGTTAGAAAGAGAAATATCTGCAGAGATACAGCAACGTATTGGACCCGAATATGCAGGTCCTTTGGGAATGCTTCAAGCTTTAGCAGATGGTACAAAACTACTTTTCAAAGAAAATCTTCTTCCGTCTAGAGGAGATACTCGTTTATTCAGTATTGGTCCATCCATAGCAGTCATATCCATTTTACTAAGTTATTCAATAATTCCTTTTAGCTATCGCTTTATTCTAGCTGATCTTAGTATTGGTGTTTTTTTATGGATCGCCGTTTCAAGTCTTGCTCCCGTTGGATTACTTATGTCAGGCTATGGATCAAATAATAAATATTCCTTTTTAGGTGGATTAAGGGCTGCTGCTCAATCAATTAGTTATGAAATACCATTAACTCTATGTGTATTATCAATATCTCTACGTGTGATTCGGTAAGACATAAAAATTCCTCCATTTCTTTTCTTTCTAAGAAGAAAGTTAAATGATTTGAATATCTATTTTTTTATTCATCATTAGGTTGATGAATTAAACCAGATAGTTATATGAGTGAAATAAAACGGCTTATAAATTTGCTGTTAAAGGAATTCAATCTCATTTCCTATGTACAAGAATTAAGTGAAAGTAAACATAAGCAGTCAAGGCTGTTTACCCCAAGATTGGCTGATTAGTCATCATGGCTTGAAGCGGGTTTAAAAGATCAATTGTATGGGTTTTTTTCTATACTATTACCATAGAGGTATTACCCTAATGAGAGATTCAAAAAAAAATAAGTGGATGGTTAGGAAGACCAAGATACACAAAAGATTAGTAATGGAGATTCTTTAAATTATCCAATAGGATATTTTTTTATAGAAAAGTAATTCGAATTGGGGCTTTAAGTTGGTAGAAATGATTAAGAAGTACTCCCCATGATTTCGATCCAGAGTATGTTCCTGTCCACTGATTAAGTAAATAACTATCAAAACGAAGAAATCTTTTACTTTTGATAATACGAATAATGCCTCTTTTTCTGAGAAAGGAGAATAGGAACGAAATAAAATTCTTGTTATGTAATGCAATGTCTAAATGCTTTTTCGTAATCGAAAATGAGAAAAAGATAGGTTGAAATATCTATGTGATATTCCTCTAAAAATTATTTTTTTCATTCAAGGGTAAAGTTTTTAATTAACAAAGAAAAATGAAAATTTTTAAAATATGAGATCAATTCCGAAGCACTTTTTTATTATTTTATTATAAATCTAGCAGACAGAATTCCATTAGTCTAATTATAGGCCTTAGGATAAGAATTTGATTCTCTATCGATCTTACAAACACATCAACAAATACATCAAGATAAATAAAGTTGAAAGGTTCTTATATTGATTTGTGACCTATGAGGAGCCGTATGAGGTGAAAATCTCATGTACGGTTCTGTAATAGTGACGAGAACAGTGATGTTATTGTCGACTATGATTATCTAACAGTTTAAGTACAGTTGATATAGTTGAAACACAATCAAAATATGGTTTTTGGGGATGGAATTTGTGGCGTCAACCTATAGGGTTTATCATTTTTCTAATTTCTTCTCTAGCCGAGTGTGAGAGATTACCTTTTGATTTACCAGAAGCAGAAGAAGAATTAGTAGCTGGTTATCAAACCGAATATTCAGGTATAAAATTTGGCTTATTTTATGTTGCTTCGTATCTAAATCTACTAGTTTCTTCGTTATTTGTAACAGTTCTTTACTTGGGGGGTTGGAATCTTTCTATTCCAAACCTATTTAGTCCTGAAATTTTTGACATAAATAAAAAAGGGAAAGTTTTTGTAACAATAATAGGTATCTTTATTACACTGGCTAAAACTTATTTGTTCTTGTTTATTTCTATTGCAACAAGATGGACGTTACCAAGACTAAGAATGGACCAACTATTAAATCTTGGATGGAAATTTCTTTTACCTATTTCTTTAGGTAATCTATTATTAACAACTTCGTTCCAGCTTCTTTCACTGTAAAGGAATAGAATATTCTATTCTTCATAACTTGTCTCAAACAAGAGAAAGAAACCAGTAAACTTATTTATAGATATTCAGATATGTTCCCTATGCTAACTCGGTTCTTGAACTCTAGTCAACAAACAATACGAGCTGCCAGGTATATTGGTCAAGGTTTCATGATTACCCTGTCCCACGCGAATCGTTTACCTGTAACTATTCAATACCCCTACGAAAAATTGATTACATCAGAACGTTTCCGAGGTCGAATCCACTTTGAATTTGATAAATGCATTGCTTGTGAAGTATGTGTTCGTGTATGCCCTATAGATCTACCCGTTGTAGATTGGAAATTTCAAACTGATATTCGAAAAAAACGATTACTTAATTACAGTATTGATTTTGGAATTTGTATATTTTGTGGTAATTGTGTTGAGTATTGTCCAACAAATTGTTTATCAATGTCCGAAGAATATGAGCTTTCTACTTATAATCGTCATGAATTGAATTATAATCAAATTGCTTTAGGCCGGTTACCTGTATCAATAATTGAAGATTACACAATTCGAACAATTTCTTCGAATTTATCTCAACTAAACAATGTATAAAACTCTTGATTCGCAAAACATTTAAAAATTCAAAAAAAAATAGCTTTTAGATTTTTTTGCAGTTAAAGGAATGAGGTTTTTGCTTGGTCAATACAAAAGAACGGTTGGTTCGTAAGGGTCGTGGCTTGATTTTCATTTAAAATCAATTTTTATTCGAATAATGTAATATTTAATAATATAAAGATAAAGTTTTAACCTTTGCTTTCGAGAATAGATAAAAGTAATCCTGTACTTACATCAATCCAAATCACCTCCATTCAAATTGAATTCAATTAAGAAGTATCTTAAAAATAGGATAAATTTTTCCTGGTCAGGTCAACAAAGGCATGAAATATTTCGATCTTTTTTTATAAAATCAAATGGATTTACCTGGACCAATACATGATTTTCTTTTAGTCTTTCTAGGATCGGGTCTTATATTAGGAAGTTTGGCAGTAGTATTACTTCCGAATCCAATTTATTCGGCCTTTTCGTTGGGATTGGTTCTTTTTTGTATATCCTTATTCTATATTCTATCGAACTCATATTTTGTAGCTGCTGCGCAGCTCCTTATTTATGTAGGAGCTATAAATGTTTTAATCATTTTTGCTGTGATGTTTATGAATGGTTCAGAATATTACAAAGATTTTCATCTTTGGACCGTTGGGGATGGAGTTACTTCAATGGTTTGTACAAGTCTTTTTATTTCATTAATTACTACTATTCCAGATACGGCCTGGTATGGGATCATTTGGACTACAAAATCAAATCAGATTTTAGAACAAGATTTGATAAGTAATAGTCAACAAATTGGAATTCATTTAGCAACGGATTTTTTTCTTCCATTTGAACTCATTTCAATAATCCTTTTAGTAGCTTTAATAGGTGCTATTTCTATAGCTCGTCAATAAGAAATTTTTAAAACGAGTAATTCAAATAAAATTAACACAAAAGGTATAATTTGTTAATTTGAATTAATGTTTAAAAAATAGGTATAGAAAGGCTTTAGTTTTATATCGATCTATTACCAATCTATTTCCTTGTTTCATATTTGTTAGAGTCGAATTTATTGAATTATTGTTCAGATTAAAACGAATCAAAATTGATATTGATAAGGAGTTGATTAATGATGCTCGAACATATACTTGTTTTGAGTGCCTATTTATTTTCTGTTGGTATCTATGGATTGATCACAAGTCGAAATATGGTTAGAGCCCTTATGTGTCTTGAACTTATATTAAATTCAGTTAATATCAATTTTGTAACATTTTCTGATATTTTTGATAATCGTCAATTAAGAGGAGACATTTTTTCAATTTTTGTTATAACTATTGCAGCCGCTGAAGCAGCTATTGGACCGGCTATTGTTTCATCAATTTATCGTAACAGAAAATCAACTCGTATTAACCAATCAAACTTGTTGAATAAATAGTATTCATTGTATCAGTGGAAATTTGAATATTTATAAATAAATTCAAATTTAGTAAGTTTTATTTGATACGGGTAAGGTATGATCGTGGTTGCAAAAACACAAGAAATCAAAGTATTTTGGTCCTTTTTCATAAATCAATTCGGAAGTCAATTGATTATGATCATTCATTGATTCGTCTGGTATCTAACTATAGGATTCATTTATAAGTTAGTTTACTAGACCGAAAATTTATGACGTTCAAAATGTATAGATCCAATGTCACATTCAGTAAAGATTTATGATACATGTATAGGATGTACTCAATGTGTCCGGGCGTGCCCCACCGATGTATTAGAAATGATACCTTGGGATGGATGTAAAGCTAAACAAATAGCTTCTGCCCCAAGGACCGAAGACTGCGTTGGTTGTAAGAGGTGTGAATCTGCTTGTCCAACGGATTTTTTGAGTGTTCGGGTTTATTTATGGCATGAAACAACTCGCAGTATGGGTCTAGCTTATTGATACATTCCATAAAACTCTACTTGAATCCATTTTATTTTTTTACCGACAAAACCCGTGCTCAAAATCAAGTTAAATTGAGCACGGGTTTTTCTGGCCCAAGTGTATCTTGTCTTTACCACGAACCATTTTCCTTGTTTAACAATAATTGTAGTTTTGCCAATATTTGCAGGTTGCTTCATTTTTTTTCTTCCACATAGGGGAAATAGAGTAATCCGCTGGTATACTATATGTATGTGTATCCTAGAACTTCTTCTAACGACTTATGCATTCTGCTATCATTTTCAATCAGACGACCCATTAATCCAACTAATGGAGGATTATAAATGGATCCATTTTTTGGATTTTCATTGGAGATTAGGAATAGATGGACTCTCTGTAGGACCCATTTTACTGACGGGATTCATCACTACTTTAGCTACTTTAGCGGCTTGGCCGGTTACTCGAGATTCTCGATTATTTCATTTCCTAATGTTAGCAATGTACAGTGGACAAATAGGATTATTTTCTTCTCGAGATCTTTTACTTTTTTTTCTCATGTGGGAGTTAGAATTAATTCCTGTTTATCTACTTGTAGCCATGTGGGGAGGAAAAAAACGTCTGTATTCGGCTACAAAATTTATTTTGTACACGGCAGGGGGTTCTATTTTTCTTTTAATGGGAGTTCTGGGCGTCGGTTTATATAGTTCTACTGAACCAATATTAAATTTTGAAATATTGGCTAATCAGTCCTACCCTGTGGCTTTGGAAATATTATTTTATATTGGATTTTTTCTTGCTTTTGCTGTCAAATTACCAATCATACCCCTACATACCTGGTTACCAGATACCCACGGAGAAGCGCATTATAGTACTTGTATGCTTCTAGCCGGAATCTTATTAAAAATGGGAGCGTATGGATTAGTTCGAATCAATATGGAATTATTTCCTCATGCTCATTCTCTATTTTCTCCTTGGTTAATAATAGTGGGCGCAGTACAAATAATCTATGCAGCTTCAACATCTCTTGGTCAACGAAATTTAAAAAAAAGAATAGCCTATTCCTCTGTATCTCATATGGGTTTTATAATTATAGGAATTGGTTCTATCACAGATATGGGACTCAACGGAGCCCTTTTACAAATAATCTCTCATGGATTTATCGGTGCTGCGCTTTTTTTCTTGGCTGGAACAACTTATGATAGAATACGTCTTCTTTATCTTGACGAAATGGGTGGAATAGCTATCCCAATGCCAAAAATGTTCACGATATTCAGTAGCTTTTCGATGGCCTCCCTCGCATTACCAGGTATGAGTGGTTTTGTTGCCGAATTAATAGTCTTTTTTGGACTAATTACTAGTCCAAAATTTCTTTTAATGACAAAAATCCTAATTACTTTTGTAATGGCAATTGGAATTATATTAACCCCTATTTATTTATTATCTATGTTACGCCAGATGTTCTATGGATACAAGATATTTAATGGCCCAAACTTTTATTTTTTTGATTCTGGGCCGCGAGAGTTATTTCTTTCGATCTCCTTTTTTTTACCCGTACTAGGTATTGGTATGTACCCCGATTTCGTTCTTTCACTATCAGTTGAAAAGGTTGAAGTTATCCTATCTAATTCTTTTTTTAGATAGTTTTTTTATAAATAAAAAATGAAAAAAATCTTATCATTTATAAAAAGGTTCGTTGTACAATGACAAAAAGAACGCTTTTTCTTCTCTTGTGTTAAGTAAAAAAACTTTGTGTGAACTAGGGAGAGACCCGTTACTTTGATTCGCGAGGCTCTCCCTAGTTCACACAAAGTTTGATATGCGTTATATGCTTTTCTATTCCTATTGGTAAGTGGTAAGAACTCCTTTTTGAATTTAATTAGATGTTAATGTAAATGAACCATAACTATGTAATCCTATTCCTAATAGATTTACTCCAAAATAGCATATCCAAATTATAAGAAATCCAATAAACGCTACAATTGCTGAATTTGTACCCTTCAATTTTAGATTTGTTTGAGTATGTAAATAAATTGCAAATATGATCCAAGTAATAAAAGCCCAAGTTTCTTTTGGGTCCCAACTCCAATAGGACCCCCATGCTTCATTAGCCCATACTGCTCCAGAAAGAATTCCTATCGTTAAAAAGAGAAATCCTAGACTAATAACCCGATAACTCCAATAATCCAATTGTTGAATCAATTGCGACTTATAATAATTCCTTGGAGAAAAAAAAGAAGTTTTTTTAAAAATATTTTTTTCTTCATTCATGTATTCGACTTTATCAAGGAAAAATGACTTATTTAAATTTAATAAATGATTACTCGTAGAAAAAAATTTTCTATTTTTTCGAACTGTAATGACTAGAAGTGATACTGATAATAATGATCCACATAAAAGGGCCACATATCCCAATATCATCATACTTACGTGCATTATTAACCACTCGGATTGAAGAGCAGGTACTAATATAGTGGATTCGTGTATTTCAGTTAAAAGGCCTGAGGTAGCAAAGCCCTGGGAAAAAATAGCACTTGGACCTATTATTGTGCTTAGAATATTTTGATTTTTTTTGAAATACGGAACTATATAAATAAAGGAAAAACTCCATGAAAGAAAGATTAACGATTCATTTAAATCACTTAGTGGAAAATGTTTCGAATAAATCCAACGAGAAATTAATAATCCTGTTATACACAAAAAAGTCGTTATCATGCCCTTTTCGGATGAATCATATAGTTTTACGATTTCATCGACAAAAAAGGTTATCAAATGAATTGTAATTAGAATTGAAACAGTCGAAAAAGAAATATGAGTTAATATATGCTCTAAAGTTAAAAATATCATAAAAAGAGTTCCTTAATTATAAAATCGAAATCGGCAATTGAATTCATTATTCATTATAGGATCTATTTTCTTTTTTTAGGAAATGACATGCCGCCACTCGGACTCGAACCGAGATGCTCTAGCACTGCTTCCTAAGAGCAGCGTGTCTACCAATTTCACCATAGCGGCTTGTCTTGACCTCATAATAGCCTATAAATAAGCAATCGTCTAGATTTAAGAATTCAATTGGGTGCAATATTTTCAGGAAAGATTCAAATCAATGAATAAAATCTGTTCAAATATGTCCTTGAACGTTCATTATTTTAGTTTAGGGTTTTAGTTTTATTGTGTATTTGAGAATCTTCTTTACTTGAATTCTTGTAAAACCAAAAAGTCTTACTATCAATTAAGGGATAGAACCTTTCCTCTAAAAAACATTTTTTAAATTAAATGTTTTTGATTTATTTAATTTTAAAAAGTACAACCAAAAAATAAGTTTTATCAATGAACAAAAAACCTATTTTAGATTATTCAAAATTCACACATATTTATCCATAAAATTTACACTAAGTGTTTTTGCGTGAATTGATGGCCAGAGATATATGGGCTCTATTCTATATAAGAATTTACAGAAAATCCAAAAGAAAAGTAAGAAAGTTGTGCAAAAAAAAATATTTTATAGTACAAATAAGTTGCTGGGGGAAATAAGACTCCTATTCTGGAAAGAAAATATATTAAAAAGAAAGTGAGTATCTTGTGTTTTTTTGTTAAAAAAAAAAGACTTTGTTTAAATTCGGTTTAAAGTAAAAGTAAAACAGAAGAATTCCATTTCCTATGAATTAATTCAACAGGAAATGGAATTTGAGAATTGTCTTTTTGAAACGGAAGAATTTAATTTTTAAGTCAGGTCAATTTAGATTTTTATAAGGTGTTCTGTTTTATTTCTTAATAACTTATTTTTTTATTTTATTTGTTTGTCGCACAAAAAAACTTTTTGAAATCCCGGTAGAAAGAGATTTCCCTAAAGAAAACGCTTTTAACGCTGACCAATAGCCTTTCCTTTTCCAAAAATTTTTACGAATACGCTTTTTTGATGCAGAAGTACGTTTTTTTGGAACTGCCATTTAAATAAAAATTAAGAGATTACTCATTGGTATAGCTGGATGTGAAAGACATCTATTGTTTAAAAAAATCTGCGCTTTTCTAGATAATTTTTTTTCTAAAATTCTAAAAGAATGGAATATGAACGATATGGTAAAATCGCATAAAATTTTTCTAAAAAATAAAAAACAAGAAGAATATTTTTAGTAACTTGTCAAAATTTGACTTGCATTTTCAAATTCGAAGGAGACTCATAATTAATCTTTGTCTTTTATATGATTTGACCAATTGTAACTTCTTGATTTGAATATTTGAAATATTTAGAAGAAATTCAGAAAGAGAAAGAATAAGTAAAAAGAAAGAAAAATGAAAAATTTTTCTTTTTTATATTTAAGTTAGGTTAAGCTTAGTGCATATTTTCATTTTTTTATTGACTCCTTTCAAAAGAAGTAAGGTCCGATAAATCGGAAAAATTTAATTACGAATTTCAATTTTTTTATGCAACAGACATATCAATATGGGTGGATTTTACCTTTTGTTCCACTTCCAATTCCTATGTTAATAGGAGTGGGACTTTTTCTTTTTCCGACAGCAACGAAAAATCTTCGTCGTATGTGGGCTTTTCCAAGTATCTTATTGTTAAGTATAGTCATGATTTTTTCAATTAATCTGTCTATTCAGCAAATAAATAGCAGTTCTATCCACCAATATGTATGGTCTTGGACACTCGATAATGATTTTTCTTTAGAATTTGGCTGCTTGATCGATCCACTTACTTCTATTATGTCAATGTTAATCACTACTGTTGGAATCATGGTTCTTATTTATAGTGATAATTATATGGCTCACGATCAAGGATACTTGAGATTTTTTGCTTATATGAGTTTTTTCAGTACTTCCATGTTGGGATTAGTTACTAGTTCAAATTTGATACAAATTTATTTTTTTTGGGAATTAGTTGGAATGTGTTCCTATCTATTAATAGGGTTTTGGTTTACGCGACCTCCTGCAGCAAATGCTTGTCAAAAAGCATTTGTAACTAATCGTGTAGGGGATTTTGGTTTATTATTAGGAATTTTAGGGTTTTATTGTATAACAGGTAGTTTTGAATTTCAGGATTTATTCGAAATACTCAATAACTTGATTTATAATAATGAAGTCAACTTTTCCTTTGTTATTTTGTGTGCTGCTTTATTATTTACCGGTGCAGTTGCTAAATCTGCACAATTTCCCCTTCATGTGTGGTTACCCGATGCTATGGAGGGACCCACTCCTATTTCGGCTCTTATACACGCTGCTACTATGGTAGCAGCGGGGATCTTTCTTGTAGCTCGCCTTCTCCCTCTTTTCATGGTTATACCCTATATAATGAATTTAATCTCGTTGATAGGCATAATCACATTATTATTAGGAGCTACTTTAGCTCTTGCTCAAAAAGACATTAAAAGGGGTTTAGCCTATTCGACAATGTCTCAATTGGGTTATATGATGTTAGCTCTAGGAATGGGGTCTTATCAAAGTGCTTTATTTCATTTGATTACTCATGCTTATTCCAAAGCATTATTATTTTTAGGGTCTGGGTCCATTATTCATTCAATGGAAACTGTTGTTGGCTATTCTCCGGATAAAAGTCAGAATATGGTTTTTATGGGTGGTTTAACAAAACATGTACCGATTACTAAAACCTCTTTTTTATTAGGTACACTTTCTCTTTGTGGTATTCCGCCTCTTGCTTGTTTTTGGTCAAAAGATGAAATTATTAATGATAGTTGGTTGTATTCGCCAATTTTCGCAATAATAGCTTGGGCTACCGCAGGATTAACCGCATTTTATATGTTTCGCATCTATTTACTTACGTTTGAAGGTCATTTAAATGTTCATTTTCAAAATTATAGTGGCAATCAAAATACTTCTTTCTATTCCATATCTCTATGGGGTAAGGGGTCTTCAAAAGG